AATTGGAACCAGAACTTGAATAGGAAAACAAGTGGACACACCCGCAAGGAAACCCATCTCGAAACCAGCGAGTTGCCTAAACCCTCCCTTGTTGTCTTGCTTGCTTTCGGATAAGAAAGACTAGTCACTTTAACCTACCTTCCTAGCTTTAGTTGCCTTAAGGCCTGTCTTTCTTTCAGAACCTTGTTACTTTTAAGCTGTCTTTTCGCCTGAGGCTTTCGGACAAGACTACTTACTCCAGTAGGTTAGTAAGCTACCTCTTCTGCTTTCAGGCAAGGGTAGCTCTGAAGGGAGAGTTGAGCGGAACCAGGCATAAGGAGCAACAATCGCTATTGAGAGTTCCCCCGCTAGGGGAACGTCAGGAGGGGGACATGCTCTATGTCCACTGATTCTGTTTAGTACAGTATAGGAAGCCCTTGTTTGAGTGAGAGCTTCTAGAATGCCATTCATTTCGCAATAAGAAACTTTTCCACATAGAGGTTTCAGCTACTTAAAGCGAGAGTGCATCCAAAAATTCGAGAAGAGTGCTCGGCCTTGCTTGAAACAATTATAGGTGTCAATGGACCGATTTCACTAGCAGAGCACTTTCTCCAATGTGCGCAAACAGAGATGCCACTTTCAATGATGGACACCGGCCCTTGTGTTAAAGTAGCATCGAGTTTCGCTTGGAAACCGGCAAGTTTCGAGTTTCCAAATAAGTGGTACCCTTTCTTTAGAGTCCGGTAGGTCAATTAAGTTGCCTAAATCTCTTCCTTATCTGCTGCTCTGTAGCTGCCTTCCTCGCTTCGTCTTCGGCTTTCAGAGTTGTGAACTAACCTCTTCCTTTTACAGCCAGACAACTGGCGGATAAGCTGGGCATCTAAAGAACATAAGATCCGAGTTGCCGCCAGGCATAAAAGTCATATTGTCAACTAGGGAAATTGGCACAACCAGGCATCTCAAACATTGATAAGGGAAGAATCAGGCTTTCATTAGGATGATATTCCTTTCATCCGAATGGCAAGGCTTGCTAGTTTCCTGAAGTACACCCGCATCTGTCTATCTATGTCATAGTTGCTTGGAAGGAAGGTCTCAGATGTACCTTCGGCATGTATGAGATTTTCTTTCCTCTATCTATGTCATACTTGGGATTCACTGACAGCCAATTCCAAGTAGATCCTCCCTCCCCCTCGCTCCACTTCGTTTCGCTCGTTTTCTCTTTCCTTCTGCCTGCAAAAAAAGTTATGAGATTGGTTTTGTGTGCGTTAGCGATCATCAAACCTGTGACATAGATAAGATTGGAGTTCATGCAGTTGGAATGCCTGAGACCACTTTTAGCCTTGCTGCTCTTGCTTCTCTGGCTACTGCTCCGGCTAAGGCTTTCTTTCTGCTTTGACTTGCCTTCCTTATCTTTCAATCTGGACTTGCATGTGTTCCATGACTATTTCGAGCGATTGCTGCTATCTGGCTTGAGTTAGACAAGCAGAGAAGGATCTTATGCCACCGGTGACCGGCCTGTCTATCTAGTATCTAGTACTAGGACTAGTAGAGTAGAGGCACTACTGGGCGTGGCTTCCTCGATCACAGCTTCTCGCTTAGCTAACTGCCAGACAAGGATGCAAATCAACTCCTTATATAGAATGCAGATCGACACATTCAATGAAGCAGCCAGTACGGCAGACAAGCTACTTTCTTATTCTAGGACTGGAAGATCCTCTATCTATTAGCATACCCGTACCGGCAGTTAGACTAGCACTCTCTCCCCAATCAATCGCAGTAACTGGCTGTAAGAGAGCTGACTGTCTACTATCTATGTCATGCCTTGGCAGGTGAATATGAGAGAGAGGCTGTAAGTGCATTCTCTCCTTCTCCATCTTCTGGAAAGCACTCTTTGAGCATGCTGACAGAATGATTGACACTCACATCTCTCTCATTTCCAGTGATTTCGCTACAGTTTACTAGCGCATTCCTAGACTAAGACTACGGCATTGAAGAAGCAAGCTCACTCTCATTCCAGGAATCAGAGGAAGGCATTCTGTCCGGTAATGAAGTTCGAAGTTTCCGGCTTGCTTTCTCTCTTCTCTTGCAGTTGGCAGTCTCAGTCAACCTTGTTCCGGGCCTTCTCTTCTACTCTATCTGCTTATTGGATTGGTAGGTACAGTCTTTCTTCTAGGCTTCTGATTGAACTTTAAGGTAATGGGAGAGAAGGCAATCGACAGATAACTGGTAAGTAAAGCTATGGACTGGGTTCTCACTCTAAGCCAGTACCAGTAATTTGAAAAAACGATAGACATCTAGCGCATTCACTCGTTTTTTCTTTCTGATAGGCCAACTCAAAGAGGGAAATGCAAGGGGCGTTAGCGGTCTTTTTTGCCTCGCCTGCTACTGGGAAGAGAGAGCCGCTGTCATTCTTCGCTTCGTTCGAGAATCAACTGCACATGAATAGGCTCTTCCTTAGGCCTTCAAGGAGGAAGCAGCGGCTTTTTTCCAAAATTCCGGGGAAAATCAAATGAAATTCTTT